GATTGAAAAAAAGAGGCAAAAATGGGAAGAAAAATATCATTTTCTATTTCTACATATAGAATCTGACTTCTATTTATAGATACTCATAGATAGATAATAATTCAAGATACGACTCGAAAATGAAATGAATAATGGCGAAGAAATGTGTGATAGAGAGAGAGAAGAAGAGGCAAAAATTGGAAGAAAAATATCATTTGATTCGACGATCTCCAAAAAAAGAAATGATCAAAGCTCAGTCCTTAAGTGAGAAATGGCAAATTCAGGCAAAGTTAGAAGCCCTACCGCGTAATAGTGCACCTACACGTCTTCATCGACGTTGTTTTGCGACCGGAAGACCACGAGGTAATTATCGACACTTTTCATTATGTGGACACGTACTTCGTGAAATGGTTCACGAATGTTTTTTGTCCGGTGCAACAAGATCGAGTTGGTAAAAAGAAACAATTATCGTCCTTTGTTTTTTGATTCATTTTGATGATCCGCGATCATAGGACGATGACGGTCCCTTTACCATTCTGTCGAAATGGTGTATTCTATTTGTACAGATACAGATATGGTGGAGGGGCACATTCAATCTCGGTTTTCCGTGAATTGTCAATTGTTCTTCTTATCGCGGAGTAGAGCAGCTTGGTAGCTCGCAAGGCTCATAACCTTGAGGTCACGGGTTCAAATCCCGTCTCCGCACCATTTTGGATCAAAATTGGAATTCACTATTTGATATTATTGAAAATAGAAAGAAATGTACTATTCAATACATAAGCAACGGCGGATAGCGGGAATTGAACCCGCGTCTTCTCCTTGGCAAAGAGAAATTATACCATTCAACTATATCCGCGTTTTTCTTTTTATTGTACTTTAGACTTTATATATTGTACTTTAGACTTGATATATCATATCAATTCGATTTGTGCAGAGCTGTGTTTCATATCTATCTATTAGGAGTGAGCAATAAAAGTTGAAATCTATATCTATTTTATATAGAATAGATTATGGAATATCTATATCTTTCTATCCAAAATATACGATTTTCTATTCATATTCGTTTCTATTAAGAATTCTTCATATTCTATTATTCTTTTTTTCTAGAATAGAATTCAAATGAGTATATTCTATATGAAGAAAAGAATATGAATATTTTCGTTTTACTATATATCATATTAAGTAGAAGATATAAGCTTTTTCCAATAGAAGAAGTTTGACCCCTCCCATTAATAATAATAATGTTTGAGTTTTCTTTATTTGTGGGGTCTTATCTATTCCATTTTAATGTGCCTCACAACCCGAAAGAATTCGGGGGGAGGGGTCATTTCGTTTTTGAATCTATAATGAATAGTTTCAAGAGATGAGAGAATTAAGAATACCCACTAGAAAGACTAATCCAATCCATAATGATGTACCGGAAAATACAACATTTTTGTTACTTGACCAACCATCAGGAGAAGCAAATACAACAGGTACACTAATTAATAAAATGGATGAAGTAACAATTAATGCAAAAACAGCTAATTGAAAAGCAATAGTCATGTTTCTAATCCTCTAATTGACCAACAAAAGAACTATACCATTTGATCCCCCAACCCTTTTGACCCCTTAACAAAGAAATAAAAAACACATTCTCATTATGGAGGGTTTTCTCATGAATCCATTGATTTTAGATGACACCCCTTCCTTATTGAGGCATGGATCGAGGGGTAGTTTTTTTTACTTCACAAAAGAGCATGCTGGATCATGCATATAGAATATATACGGATAGAGAACTAGACCAATAGATTCACACTGGATATCTTTCTCATAGATAGATAAAAGAAAAGGGTATTAATTCATATGGTTATGTTCTCTTGAGTGGAATAAAGAGAAAATAGAAATTAGCTTTTGGAGAGATGGCTGAGTGGTTGATAGCTCCGGTCTTGAAAACCGGTATAGTTCGAAACAAAGAACTATCGAGGGTTCGAATCCCCCTCTCTCCTTTTTCTTGGCGAATGGATTTTTTATTTTCTTGATTTAGGTTGGCTCGGTTTTTTCGGGCTCGGCTAAGTGGTGATATAGCCGAGCCCGAAAAAAGATTAGATATAAATGAATTGAAAAACAAAATAGTTTCAACAAAATATTTTTTCAATATGATCTGCTCGACTCAACCCAATCTGTATACTAAAATCAAAGTGATTCTTACGTCAAGCATTGGATTTCTTTCATGTCTCAATTAAGAGGAGTCATGGAAAGAACAGGCTCAAAATCTCTATCAATTCCTTTTTCAAATCCTGCGGCAGCTGCGCGAGCTCTTCCCGCGTGCCATAAATGACCTACGAATAGGAAGAATCCTAGAACAAAATGAGAAGTAGCTAACCAACTTCTAGGAGAGACATAATTGACTGCATTAATCTCTGTAGCTACGCCACCGACGGAATTTAAAGAACCTAAAGGAGCATGGGTCATATATTCCGCGGAACGACGTTCTTGCCAAGGCTGTATGTCCTTTTTCAGTCTACTCAAGTCCAAACCA